AATATACTACAAAGAAATAAAAAATCTTGTATTTGTTTCTTTATTCTTTTTTTTTAGAATTCAGAAAACAGAAGAATTCTTTTTTTTAGACATCTTATAAGATGGAAACCTGGTCTATTTCATATTGATTAGAATAGGGACTGCCAATTGTTAATTTCATATTAAAAAAGTATTGAGCCAAATTTTTGAGTCAAATCCATTCCGATTATTCCAATATTTTAGGACTTATTTGTTTGTCGTACAAAAAAACTTTTTGAATTCCCAGTAGAAAGAGATTTCCCTAATGACAAAGCTTTTAACGCCGCCCAATATCCTTTCCTTTTCCAAATATTTTTACGAATACGCTTTTTTGATATAGAAGTACGTTTTTTTGGAACTGCCATTTGAAAATCATTGTTATAGTTGGATGTGAAAGACATCTATTATTCAAAACAAATTATTATTTCTTATTCATTATCTATTTTTTATATAAATAATATTCTCTTCATAAAAAAGAAATATAGATATGTGAAAGATCCGTTAAATTGGATCAAAAATTACTCGAAATAATAAAATTTTGATTCCATACAATATTTGTCAAACCAAAAATTTTTGGTTTGGAACTCTTAGTTCTCCTCTCAAATTTATATCTTTAGAATCTGCTAGGTCATAGAAATGAAACTTAATGATTTAATAAAATTTAATAAAATAAAGAAAGAACCTAAAAGACCTTGATTTTCGTCATTCTAGACTTTATTTACACGTAATAAAATACCTCAAAGGATTGTAAACTTTTGCCTAATAAAAAACTTGAGTCTTTTTTTAGTCAAACTCGATAAAAGAATACACCTAAATTCAATTTTAAAATTCGAATGAGATTACTAATAAATCTGTTAAAGGATACGTGGTTTGATAAAAAAATATCTCAGTCGTTTTTTACCCTTTCTCGATAAAAAGAGTTCATTTTAGATCTATAATATTCTAACGTTTACTAAGAAATCGTTTTGATTGAAATGGAAAACAATCAATCCCATAATGAATTAGTTAATGCGTTGAAAGAAACTAACTAAACTCAAGAGTTTTTATTTCATTAGACCGATGACCTTAGTTAATCCTATAATTCATATCAGCATCAAGTACTCTTTTTAGCGTAATTTTTTATCCTTGCTCTATGAATCTAAATTATTATTACGAGAAATTCTCGTAATAATAATTTAGATTTGCATTTTCATGTTATAAGTATTCATTTTTATATCTAACTTGGTCATCTCATTTGACCAATTGTAACTTCTTGTTTTGAATATTTGAACGATTTTGAAAAGACTCAGAATAAATACTAATCTAAAATTATTTAAAATTATTAAATAAGTTAGTGCATATCTTGATTTTTTATTGACTTTTTTCGAACGAGGTAAGATCCGGTGAATCGGAAACAATTAATTAAGAATAAAAAACTTTTTTTATGGAACAGACATATCAATATGCGTGGATAATACCTTTCCTTCCACTTCCAGTTCCTATGTTAATAGGGTTGGGACTTCTTCTTTTTCCGACGGCAACAAAAAGTCTTCGTCGTATGTGGTCTTTTCAGAGCGTTTTATTGTTAAGTATAGTCATGATTTTTTCCATGAATCTGTCTATTCAGCAAATAAATAGCAGTTATGTCTATCAATATGTATGGTCTTGGATTATCAATAATGATTTTTCTTTAGAATTCGGATACTTGATCGACCCGCTTACTTCTATTATGTTAATATTAATCACTACTGTTGGAATTATGGTTCTTATTTATAGTGATAATTATATGTCTCATGACCACGGATATTTGAGATTTTTTGCTTATATGAGTTTTTTCAGTACTTCCATGTTGGGATTAGTTACTAGTTCAAATTTGATACAAATTTATATTTTTTGGGAATTAGTTGGAATATGTTCGTATCTATTAATAGGATTTTGGTTCACACGACCTGTTGCAGCAAAGGCTTGTCAAAAGGCGTTTGTAACTAATCGTGTTGGCGATTTTGGTTTATTATTAGGCATTTTAGGGTTTTATTGGATAACGGGGAGTTTCGAATTTCGTGATTTATTCCAAATATTCAATAACTTGATTTCTAATAATGAGGTCAATTTTTTATTTGTTACTTTATGCGCTATTCTATTATTTGCCGGTGCGATTGCGAAATCTGCACAATTTCCCCTTCATGTATGGTTACCTGATGCAATGGAAGGGCCAACTCCTATTTCGGCCCTTATACATGCTGCTACGATGGTAGCAGCGGGAATTTTTCTTGTAGCTCGACTTATGCCTCTTTTCATAGTCATACCCCACATAATGAATTTTATCTCTTTGATAGGGATAATAACAGTTTTTTTAGGAGCTACTTTAGCTCTTGCTCAAAAAGACATTAAGAGGGGTTTAGCTTATTCCACAATGTCTCAACTGGGTTATATGATGTTAGCTCTAGGTATGGGGTCTTATCGCAGTGCTTTATTTCATTTGATTACTCATGCTTATTCCAAA